AATTTTTATTTTTCTTTGTTAATTAATAACTTTATCCTTGAATAAAAAAAAAAAAGACTTTTGATTTTTAAAGGAATATCACATAGATATTTCAACCTATCATTTTATCATTTTCAATTACGAAAAAGAATTAGATATTGCATTACATAACAAAAATTGGATTTCTCTAAATAAAATAGAAATAGTTATGAATAAAAAAAAGATCTCTTTTTGCAATTCTAGTCTTTCGATTTTATTTCGTTCCTATTCTCCTTTCTCAGAAAAAAAGGGGCATTACCCCAAGTAAAAGATTTTTTCGTTCTTGATAGTTATTTACTTAATCGGTGGATAGGAACATACTCTGAATCGAAATCGTGGGGAGTACTGCTTAATCATTTCTACCAACTTAAAGTCCCAATTTGAATTACTTTTCTATACTATAAAGAAATATCCTATTGGATAATTGACAGAATCTCCATTACTAATCCTTTGTGTATCTTGGTCTTCCTAACCATCCACTCATTTTTTTTTGAATCTTTCATTAGGGTAATATATCTATGGTAATAGATAGTAAAAACCTCATATGGTTGATCTTTTGAACCCGCTTCAAGCTATGATGACTAATCAACCAACCTTCGGGTAAACAGTTTATGTTTACTTTCCCTTAATTCTTATACATAGGAAATGAGATTGAATTCCTTTAACAGCAAATTTTTAAGCTGTTTTATTTCACTCATATAACTATCTGGTTTAATTTATCAACCCCAATGATGAATAAAAAAAAATAGATATTCAACTCATTAAACTTTCTTGCTAGAAAGAAAACTTGCTAGAAAGAAAAGAAATAGGGGAAATTTTATGTCTCACCGAATCGCACGTAGAGATATTGATAATACACATAGAGTTAATGGTATTTCATAACTAATTGATTGAGCAGCAGCTCTTAATCCACCTAAAAAGGAATATTTATTATTTGATCCATATCCCGACATAAGAAGTCCAACGGGAGCAAGACTTGAAACGGCGATCCATAAAAAAACACCAATACTAAGATCGGCTAGAATAAAGCGATAGCTAAAAGGAATTACTGAATAACTTAGTAAAATGGATATGACTGCTATGGATGGACCCATACTAAATAAACGAGTATCTCCTCTAGATGGAAGAAGATTCTCTTTGAAAAGTAGTTTTGTACCATCTGCTAGAGCTTGAAGAATTCCCAAAGGCCCGGCGTATTCGGGTCCAATACGTTGTTGTATTCCTGCAGATATTTCTCTTTCTAACCAAACAATTACTAGTACACCTAATGTGATTCCTAATACAAGAGTTAAAATAGGGACAAGCATCCATATGATCCCATAGACTTCTTTTAAGGATTCCAATCTGGAAAAAAAATGGATAGCTTGTATTTCTGTTGTATCAATTATCATTTCAACGATCAACTTCTCCCATAATAATATCTATACTACCTAGGATCGTCATAATATCAGCCAATTTCATTCTTTTAACTAACTGCGGAAGAATTTGCAAGTTGATAAAACCCGGTGGTCGAATTTTCCATCTCCAAGGAAAAACACTCTGATCTCCTATCAGAAAAATTCCCAATTCTCCTTTTGGTGCTTCGACTCTTACATAAAGTTCTTGCTTGGACAATTCAAAAGTTGGAGAAGGTTTTTTACTAATAAATCGATATTCAAAATCATTCAATTCAGGGTCTTTTATTCTATTAAAGCGTCGGATTTCTAAATTCTCATAGGGTCCCCCTGGAATTCCTTCCAGAACCTGTTGGATAATTTTTATGGATTCTGTCATTTCACTGATTCGTACTAAATACCGAGCTAATGAATCCCCTTCTTTTTGCCATTGAATTTCCCAATCAAATTCGTCGTAACACTCATAACGATCAACTTTACGAAGATCCCATTCTATTCCGGAAGCTCGTAGCATTGGCCCTGATAAACCCCAATTTAGTGCTTCTTCTGCGCCAATAATGCCTATGCCTTCAACTCGTTCTAAAAAAATAGGATTTCGTGTAATAAGCTTTTGATATTCAGTAACCCTGGTTAAAAAATAATCGCAAAAATCCAAACATTTATCTATCCAGCCATGAGGTAGATCAGCAGCAACTCCTCCGATACGAAAATAATTATGCATCATGCGCATACCGGTAGCAGCTTCGAATAGGTCATATATCAATTCTCTTTCTCGAAAAATATAGAAAAAAGGGGTTTGTGCCCCAATATCTGCCATAAAAGGGCCAAGCCATAACAAATGGGAAGCGATACGACTCAACTCCAACATAATAGCTCTGATATAGCTAGCCCTTTTAGGTACTTGAATATTGCCTAGCTGTTCAGGTCCATTTACAGTTATTGCTTCTGTGAACATAGTAGCTAAATAATCCCAACGAGTTACATAAGGCAAATATTGTATAATTGTTCGATTTTCCGCAATTTTCTCCATTCCTCTATGTAAATAACCCAATATTGGTTCACAGTCAATAACATCTTCACCATCGAGAGTAACGATCAGTCGAAGAACACCATGCATTGATGGATGGTGAGGGCCCATATTGACTATCATGAGATCTTTTCTTGTAGTTGGTGCAATCATAAGTTTTTCCCGAGTCATTCTTCCATGCATTGCTGAAAGTAAAAAGAAGTTCATCTTAAAGGACTAAGCTCAAATGGTATCATGCTTCAAATTAACGAGTTTTTATCTCTCGAATATCCAACTCACCAATTAATTCTTTATAGCGCCCTCTATTTCTTTTTGACAAATAGGCCAGCAATCGTTGACGTTTTCCCAAAATTTTTCGCAAACCTCTCTGAGATGAAGAGTCTTTTTTGTGCAATTCCAAATGTGAAGTAAGTCTCCTTATCTTAGTGGTGAAACTGAATACTTGAAATTCAACAGACCCTCTGTTTTCTTCCTTTTCTTTTTGAGAAATAACCGAAATGAATGAATTTTTTACCATAAAAAAATTCCCCTTCCCTTTTTACAAATATGTATTTTACCGATCAGTAATAATAAAATAATGCCATTAATTTGAATGTGGTATATACAATAATATAATCCGAGTTTCTTTATGAACTTTGAATTTTCTGAATTCAAATCAATCGGAAATTGGATTTAGATAGGGATAGAAAAAGATTGGTACCATTTTTGCATGGAAGAACTTAGACCTAAAATGAAGAAGGTTCTGTTGATTCATTTCAAGATCTAATTGAGACATTATTTATTTCATATTGGATACTAGAATGAAATGTGAAACAAGACATGTGATCTGTATATTTGTTTGCTTTCATATACCCTATATATATATATATATATTATAGGGTATAGGATATATAGAAAAAGTGTATTAGCCACAAATTTTCAATCGTGGATACATCTGTATCCTTAACATACTGAAACGACTGCCATTATTGGTATCAAACCAATAACGATTCATACAAGCTAAATCTTCTAATCGATAATTAGGCCAAAGAAAAAACTTGAATTTCATTAATTGATTTTTCTTTCTATCAAGATGGTTATTATCAGGTGAAACTTGGCTGCTGTTTTTTACGTTCGTTTCGTTCCAAAATATTGGAGTTCTATCTATATCATTTCTATTCTTTGAATTGAAACAAATTAGAATTCTCAATTTTCTACGACGTCTAAACGATAAAATATTTTCAGGAACAAGCAAATCAAAGTGATTTTTGTCTCTATTTCCAGGTATTCTTTGATGTGGTGAAATAGTTTCATCCAAATTTTTATATCTTTGCTCTTCGTATTTTTGATTAGGGGGGTGCTTGCTCTTATGAATCAACGAAATACCTATGGTTTGATACATAAGAAATTGTCCATCTTTTTTTCCAGACAGACGAATGGGTTCTATAATCAATACTCCCTTTTTCATCAATTCTGTAAGAGTTAAATTCTTCTGAATCAGCATTATATCCAAACTCATTTCTCTCTTTTGAATCGAGGATATAGTAATTTTTCTTGGATTTATCAGTCTAAGTAGAAGACAATATACTTTGATATTATTGATCATTCTTTGATTCAAAGTATCGTCCCATCTCAATTGAAAAAGAAAATAACGTTTCAGGAAGAAATCTAGTTCTGCTTCCGTGTTGCTTTTGTATTGTTTTTTCTTTTTCCCTTTTTTCATGTCTGATCTTGCATAAATTTCTTCAATATCTTTTTGTTGTGAGAGACCGGATCTAAGATCTCCTCGGCTTGTGAGTTCTTTTTCTTCTTGATTTCGATGCTTTTGATTCGATGCTATCAAAAAACTTCCTTTTTTCTTTTCATTGATCTTTTTATTTTCACTACTATTTTGATTTTCATTTCTATTCAAATTTAAAAGAAGTAATTTGCTTGGTATAAACCAAGGTTTCGTTTTATATGCATTATAAAGTAAGACAAATTCTGGGAAGAACCAAAGTTCCAGATTTGATATGGGACGCTTTAGCATTTTTTCATTCATTCCCATCCAATCAAAAAATTCTTTGTGGAAGTTTGGTGGATTTATTTCGGGAATCATAAGATAAAAAAGATCTTTTTTAGAAATTACTTGAGAATTATTAGTACGAATTTGAGTATTTTGATTCCTATTGGGATCGATCATGATCCAGGCCTCAAGATCCACTTTTTGTCTAAGATAAAAATTGAGAATTTTCCAATCAAAATATTTTCTATCGGTCGTTTTTTCCATATATAGAATATCGACCTTTCCTAGATAATCATTAATAGGGATGTTCCTCAGCATATCAAAAAGGGTCTCTTTAGGTGTGTTATAAAAAATATCTTGGTTCTTATTTCCTTGAAACGGAGATCTATAAAAAAAGCATTCCCTTTTATTTTCATAATTAAGAAATTTATATGATAAAAGATCATATCTATAGTATTTTTTAAAATTATCTTTTTGATTAGATAATGAATCTACTTCAAATTGTTTTTGTTTTTTGGAATCAATTAATTGGTCTTTTTCATATGAATACCATTTGCTTAAATTTTCCTTTTTAGCTATACGACGCTGATGAACTGTATTTCGCCATTTTTCTGGTATTAATCTAGACCATCTGATCTGAGATAAATCGTATTGATAATGTCCTCTTAACCAGTTTTTCCATTGATTCATTTCATAACTCGTAAGTTTATTATCCCCTAATTTCGAATGAACCATTCCTTGTGTTTCAAAATAATTTTGTATTTCAGGCTTAAGAAAAAAAGAGATTCCTTGATATTGAAGAACAGATCTTAATTTATACGAGTTACTAACTTGAATTTGTGATAATTTGTAAAATACATATGCTTGTGACACGTAGGATAAGTCATAAAAAATATGTGAATTTGTTTTACTATTACTAATTGACTTTTTTATAGTTGAAATAATCCCAATTGGATTTTTATTTTTTTGATTAATTCTTTCTTGTTTTCTTTCATTATTGTAAATGGATTTATCCAATTTTTTTGTTGTTGATTCAAGAAAAAGTTCTGTATTCATTCTAGAAATATTAATGATATATAAAAATATATTTATGTAGATTTTTTCAATGAAAAATTTAAAAAAAAAAGGTAATTTACAGATTATTCGAGCATTTCTTCTTTTTAATATTTGCCATTTTTCGAATCTTTTAGCATTATAACTTGTTTTGTTAGGACTAAGATTATTTATTCTTGGAGTTACTTTTTTTTTCTCTGTTATGATTCTTTCTATTTGATTTCGAATTGTACTTGTTCTATCAGTCAGGTCCTTCCTTTTTTTTTCTGTCAATGAAGAATTTGTCCAACTCGGAGATGCAATTTTACTAAATGATTCGTGAATTATCTTATTACTTATTATGGAATCTTTTTCTTCTTTAATTTCGCTCGATTCATATACTTCTTTTAATCGAAATAGATTGACTTTTGAAAGTTCTTTTATTATTTTATTTATACAAATAATACTTTTGATAATCCATTTTTTTGTTTCTTTTGAAACTTTTCGAAGTAATTTTGTTTTTCCTTTGAAAACTATTAGAACTTGAAAATACTTCTTTTTAAATTTTCCAATTTTTTTTTCGAATTCCTTAAAAATAGGTTTGAAAAAGGAAGGTCGTTTTCGGAGCGAACCAAAAGGAAGTTCAGCTTCCATTCCCCAAACTGTTAAAAAACAAAAATCATCTTTTTCTTTTTTCTTTTTCATTAGATCTTTCTGAGAGGATCGTAGTTTCGATTTGTGCCAAGGTTTCAGACAGAAAGGAAATAAGATTTTTATCTGAATACCGTCTGTCAACCAATTTTTCGGAAATTCTGTTTCGGATAATGGAACACCGTTATAGGTACATTTAACATATATCTCTCTATTCCATTCCTGGAAATCCTCAGACCATTCAGTAAGTTGAAATAGGAATATACGTCCAATATTTTTCGCAATTATGAATGAAGGTAATAGAATATATTTTCTAAAAATGGATTGAATTAGTAACATGCAACCTCTTATTACTTGCGCAAATGGAATGGTATCCCAGGTCTCTGCTATCTCTATCCGCGTTTTTTCCTTTCTTTTGTTCTTCTCTTTTTGTTCTTCTCTTTTTGTTTGTTCCTCTATATACTCTACAATTTTGAATGCTTCCCCTTTCCCCACCCAATTTCTAAAAATTAGTTTAATCAACCCGGAGATATCAAAAGAAAATAAAGGGGATTTTTTTCTTCTGTCCAAAAAAAGAGGGGAATGCACATTTGCTTGAAACAATTCTAAAAAAACTATTTTACGCCTTTGAGACCGCATAGAACCTTTGATTATACCTCGTCGAAAGTCTGATTGTTGTGAATAACGTATCAAAGCCACTTCGTCTGGTTGATCGGGCGTATTACTATCCGTAGTAGTAGGATCAGTATCCTGTTTGTTAGCAGTAAAAATTACTACACGTTTCCCTTTTCTTGAACGAATTTGATGATCTACTGGTACGTCTTCTTGATATTCTCCTGATTGTTGTTCGAAATCGGTGATTAATTTGTATGACCATCGAGGGACTTTTTTACTGATTTCTTTTATTTTAATCAATTTTCTGCTAATTTTTTGACCATTAGCATCAGTTACAATTTTAGTTAAAAAAAAAAATTTTATTCTTTCAGAATCTAGTTTTCCTTGGGAAAATAAAGAAAGATCCTTCCAATTTAGATTGGTATATCTTGATTTTATAAAAAATTTACTTAAGAAATCAACAATTTCTGTTGATAATGGTTTTTTATCAAATCTATTCATTTTTTGTTCAAATTCTTGGTAATCAGTGTCCGTAAGAAAGATACCATGAATCTGATTCATCCCAAATTTCTTTATGAAATTTTTGATCAAAGTTTTTTTTAGGATTGAAGGTGAAAGGTTTTTGTAGATTGTTTTCCGATATAACCCGTTCAGTAAAGGATCATACCTTTTTGATAAGTATTCTTTTGTAGAATTGGCATTACATAATCGAGTCCTTGTTTCGAGTATATTCAAAGAAATAGATTCTTTGTCTAGAGCTTCAATTCGATTTCGAAATT